GAAAAATCATTATATAATAATCCAGAAATTGCAATAGAAAAGAAAAAGAGAGGTTTGCCATGATTTTTCAATCTTTTATACTGGATAATCTAGTATCCTTATGCATGAAGATAATGAATTCGGTCGTTGTGGTCGGACTCTATTATGGATTTCTGACCACATTCTCCATAGGGCCCTCTTATCTCTTCCTTCTTCGAGCTCGGGTTATGGAAGAAGGGACCGAGAGGAAAGTATCAGCAACAACTGGGTTTATTACGGGACAGCTCATCATGTTCATATCGATCTATTATGCGCCTTTGCATCTAGCATTGGGTAGACCCCATACAATAACTGTCATAGCTATACCGTATCTTTTATTTCATTTCTTCGGAAAGAATCAAAAACACTTTTTGAATTATGGATACAAGAATACAAATTCAATACGTAATTTTAGAATTCAAAGAATATTCTTTAATAATCTTTTTTTTCAGTTATTAAATCCCCTTTTTTTACCAAGTTCATTAGTAAGATTAATAAATCTTTATATGTTTCGATGCAACAATAATTTTTTTTTTTTAGCAAGTAATTTAGTTGGTGGGTTAATTACTCACATTTTTTTGATGAAATGGATTGAATTGATATTAGTCTGGATACATAAAAATAATTTGAGTAATTATAATGGAATTATTCGATCGAATAAGTCCGTTATATCAGAATTTGGAAATTTTATTTATCAAATCTTTATTGTTTTCTTATTTATTACCTGTTTATACTATTTAGGTAGAATACCCCCCCCTTTTTTTACTAACAAACTTCCTGAAATTCAAGAAAGGGGTGATGAATTTGATAAAAAGGGAAAAATTGATATCGAAAGAACTTCAAAAATTGAAGGAACTAAACAAGAACAAAAGAAATTAATCAAAGAGGATCTTTATCCGTATCATTTTTCGAAAAAAAAAAAGAATTTGTACAAAACCAAAGAGGGAAAATATGTCTTCGGATTTGAAAAATTTCTTGTAACCACTCTTTTTGACTATAAACGACGAAGTCGTCCATTGCGATATATAAAAAATGATCGATTTGAAAATTTTATAAGAAATGAAATTTCACAATTTTTTTTTGATACGTGTCAAAATGATGGAAAAGAAAGACTATCTTTTACATATCCACCAAATTTGTCGACTTTTCTTCAAATGATCGAAACAAAAATAGATCTTTTAGCAAGAGCAAAAATTTGCTATGATGAATTGTCTAATTATTGGAGCTCCACTAATGAAAAAAAAAGAAAAAAACTAAGCAATGAATTTTTAAATAGGGCAAAAATTCTAGATAAGGAATTTTTTCCTTTGGATCTATTTGAAAATCGAATTCGATTGTGTAATGATGAGACCCAAACAAAATACTTAACTAAAATAGATGATCCTTTCTTGAACGGATGGTCTCGCGGACGAATAAAAAAAACTTTTTTAACCTCAATAAAAAATGAAACTTACATAAAAAATTACATTTTGATAAATAAGATTCATGGTACCCTTCTTTATATTAATAGTAATTATCCAGAATTTGAAGAAAAAGCAGATACATTTGATAGTAAATCCTTATTACCTGAAATTTGTTTTTTTTTTTTTAAGTTAATCAGCAAATTTTCAAGAAAATCAGTATCAAGCTTGAATTTTGAAGTACTTTATTTATTTCGAGAATATCCACAAATAAATAAAAAGTATTCCGAAAAAAAAAAAATACATTTTTTTTTCGATGCGATTATAACTGATCTAAAGGATAAAACAATTGTAAATAGAAACAAAAAATGTTTTGGACTAAATGAAATTAGTAAAAAAGTTCCTCGCTGGTCATACAAATTAATCGACGAATTGGAACAACTGGAGGGAAAGGTAGAGAATTATCAGATTCGTTCTAGAAAAGCCAAACGTGTAGTGATTTTTACTAAAAATAAAACATCAAAAAATAACGATACTTATAGCCATACTAAGAATACTAAGAATACTAATAAGACTGATAAAAAAGGGGAATTAGCTTTAATACGTTATTCACAACAACCGGATTTTCGGCGAGACATAATAAAAGGATCTATACGCGCTCAAAGGCGTAAAATAGTTACTTGGAAACTCTTTCAAGGAGGTGCGCATTCCCCCCTTTTTTTGGATAAAATGGCGAAACCCCCGTTTGTTTCTTTGGATATTTTCGAATCAATAAAAATATTTTTTATGTTTAAAAACTGGATGCGAAAAAAGACAGAATTTAAAATTTCGTATTCTCCAACAGAGGAAAAGACAAAAGAAAGTGAAAAAGGGGAGGAGAGAGAAAAAAAAAAAAACGAAAAAGAGGAAAAAAGGCGTATAGAAATAGGAGAGGCCTGGGATAGCATTATATTTGCTCAAGTAATAAGAGGTTTCTTATTAATAACCCAATCGATTCTTAGAAAATATATTCTATTACCTTCATTGATAATAACTAAAAATATCATTCGTATACTATTATTTCAATTTCCAGAATGGTCAGACGATTTTCGGGATTGGAATAGAGAAATGTATATTAAATGCACCTATAATGGCGTTCAATTATCCGAAAAAGAATTTCCAAAGAAATGGCTAACAGATGGTATTCAGATAAAGATATTATTTCCTTTTCGTCTTAAACCTTGGCACAGATCTAAGATACGATCTACCGAAAAAAAAAAAGATCCGACGAAAAAAAAAAAACCGAAAAAAGATAACTTTTGCTTTTTAACAATTTTCGGGGGGGAGGTCGAATTGCCCTTTTCTGATGATCGCCAAAATAGACTTTCATTTTTTTTTTATCCCGTTTTTAAAGAACTCAAAAAAAAAACGAAGAAATTAAAAAATAATTTTTTTAGAATTCTAAAAGTTTTAAATGAAAGAACAAAATTGTTTCTAAATATCTCAAAAGAAACAGCAAAATGGATCCTCAAAAGTATTAGCAAAAGTATTCGCAACAGTATTCTATTTTTAAACGAAAAAATAAAACTACTCAAAAATTCTTTTTTTCTATTTGTATTCAAAAAAAGATATCAATTGATTAAAAACAAAAATGATTCAACAATCAGTAAGAATAACCCACTGATTGTTGAATCATCCATCCCAATTCAATCTATTAATTTGACAAATTGTTCATTGACTGAAAAAAAAATAAAAGATATGAATGCTAAAACAAAGAGAATCATAAAACAAATCGAAAAAATGACAAAAGAAACGAAACGAAGGTTTCTAATTTTAGAAAGAAATCTTAATCCGAACAAAACAAGTTATGTTGCTAAAAGATTAGAATTGAAAAAAAATATTTTACAGATAGTACAAAGAAGAAATGCTCGATTAACCCGTAAATCACATTCTTTTTTTCAATTTTTTGTAGAAAGGATATACATAAATATGTTTCTATGGATTATTTGTATTCCTAATATCAATGTACAACTTTTTCTTGACTCAACAAAAAAAATTATAAATAAATCAATTTCCAATAATGAAACAAATAGAGAAAGTACTGATAAAACAAATCAAAGTTTAATTCACTTTATTTCCATTATATACAAATCTTATAGTAATAATAATTCACAGAATTCTTGTGATTTAGCCTCTTTGTCACAAGCATATGTATTTTATAATTTATCAAAAACCAAAATTATTAACTTATATAAGTATAGAGTAAGATACGTTTTTGAATATCATGGAAAATCTTTTTTTATTAAGAATGAAATACAGGATTATTTTTTTGGAGTACAGGGAATATTTCATTCCAAATTAAGACATAAGAATCCCCCGAATTCCGTAATGAATCAATGGACAAACTGGTTAAAGGGTCATTATCAATATGATTTCTCTCCTAGCAAATGGTCGAAGCTAGTATCACAAAAATGGAAAAATAGAATGACTGAACGTCGTGTGGCTCAAAATAAAGATTTAACCAAATGGGATTCCTATGAAAAAACCGGATTAATTCTTTACAAAAAACAACAACAAGTAAGCTCATTAACAAAAAAAAAAAAAATTAAAAAACAATATCAATCTGATCTTTTATCATATAAATCTATTAATTATGCAGATAAGAAGGACTCATATATTTATGGATATAGATCACCATTCCAAGCAAGTGAAAATAAGAAACAAACGATTAATTATAATTACAAGACTAGTAAAAAAAAATTATTTGATATAACAAGTGATATCTCTATAAAGAATTATATAACAGAAGATGCTATTATAGAGATGGAAAAAAATATCGATAGAAAGTATTTTGATTGGATAGAAATGAATGTACAAAAACTAAATCGTTTCAGATCGAATCTGGAATTTTGGTTCTTTTCGAAATTTGTGATATTTTATAATACATATAGGAGTAACCCGTGGATCATACCAATCAAATTAATTTTTTTCCAGTTTAATTTTAATCCAAATGGTAGTGAAAAGAAAAACATTAGTGGAAGGAAAAAAAGAGTAGGTATTTTTAGACCATCAAAAAAAAAAAAATATCTGGATTTGGGGTTAGAAACTCAAAATCGAGAAAAAGCAGAGTACGGGGGTCGCATAGATATTAAATCAACTCCTTCAAAAGAAGATAAAAATATTGAAGAAGATTATGTAGGATCAGACGATAAAAGGAATAAGGATATAAACACAAAGAGATACAAGAACAAGATAGAGGCAGAACTTAATTTCTTACTAAGAAAGTATTTTGGTTTTCATTTTAAGTGTAAAGGTTCCTTAAATCAAAGAATATTGAATAATATTAAAGTATATTGTCTCCTAATTAGATTGAGAAATATAAAAGCAATCTCTATAGCCTCTATTCAAAGGGGAGAGCTAAGTCTCGATATTATGGTGATTAAGAAGAAAAATAATTTAACTTATAGTGGATTGAGTAAAAATAAAGAATTGATCAAAAAGGGAGTATTTATTATCGAACCAGTCCGTCTGTCTAAAAAAAACAATGAACAAGTTTTTATATATCAAACTGCAGCGCTTCCGTTGATTCATAAGAATAAGCACCAAATTCATCAAAGATATTTTGAAAAAACTCATGTTTCTAAGAAGAATTTTGATAAATACATTAGAAGAACAAGAGATGAAAAGATAATAGAAAATAACGAAAATAATCATTATGATTTGTTTGTTCCTGAAAATATTTTATCCAGTAGGCGTCGTAGAGAATTGAGAATTCTAATTTGTTTTAATCCCGGGAATACAAATAGTGTGCATCGAAATACACTAGTTTACAACGAGAATAAAGTCAATAATTGCTATCAAATTTTGACTAAAAATAAGGATCTTTATAGAGATAAAAAAAGGCTAATGAATTTGAAATTATTTCTTTGGCCAAATTATCGATTAGAAGATTTAGCTTGTATAAATCGCTATTGGTTTCATACCCATAATGGAAGTCGTTTTAGTATAGTAAGAGTATATATGTATCCACGATTGAAAACTCATAAACTACATTTTTCGAGTGTTCAACGTAACATATTTGATATGTGAGACAAAAGGATCCGTACATACCTGTGTATATGCACTGTGTTAATTTCTATTCTTAGACATTGATACAAATTCAATGGTGTATCCATTAGATCAAAAACGAATCAACAAAATCGTCTTTTTTTGATTTTAAGTATCCCATTTTTTATTTTTTAAATCCATAAAATAAATACAGTTTGGATAACTATTTGAATTGATTAATAATAATGAATTTTATTTGAAAAAAAAAAATCAATAAGTAATTAGTAAAATAATATTTTTTTATATAAAAAATTAGTGTCATTATTTTTACTGATCAATAAAAGTATTTATAATATAAAATAAAAAGGGAGGGTTTTATATGGTAAAAAATTCATTTATACCACTCATTTCACAAAAAAAAAAAGAAGAAAACCCCGGATCGGTTGAATTTCAAGTATTCAATTTCACTAATAGAATACGAAGACTTACCTCTCATTTTGAATTGCACCGAAAAGACTATTTATCTCAAAGAGGGTTACGTAAAATTCTGGGAAAACGGCAACGACTATTGTCTTATTTGTCAAATAAAAATGGAATACGTTATAAAAAATCAATAAATCAGTTGAATATTAGGGAATCCTAAACTCGTTAATTTGAAGAGTCGTTTTCAATTATTCGATTTCGTAGATCTTGAATTTTGATGAACTTATTTTTTTTTAGCGATTCGTGGAACAATGAGTCGAGGAAAAACTTATGAATGTCCGAACTAAAAGAAACGACCTCATGATAGTCAATATGGGCCCTCACCACCCATCAATGCATGGTGTTCTTCGACTTATTGTTACTCTGGATGGTGAGGATGTTATTGATTGTGAACCAATATTGGGTTATTTACATAGAGGGATGGAAAAAATTGCAGAAAACCGAACAATTGTACAATATCTGCCTTATGTAACACGTTGGGATTATTTAGCTACTATGTTCACAGAAGCAATAAGCGTAAACGGACCGGAACAGTTGGGAAATATTCAAGTACCTAAAAGAGCCAGCTATATCCGAGTAATTATGTTAGAGTTGAGTCGTATAGCTTCTCACCTACTATGGCTGGGACCTTTTATGGCAGATATTGGTGCACAAACCCCTTTTTTCTATATTTTCAGAGAAAGGGAATTAATATATGATCTATTCGAAGCTGCGACAGGTATGAGAATGATGCATAATTTTTTTCGTATCGGGGGGGTAGCAGCTGATTTACCTCATGGTTGGGTAGATAAATGTTTTGATTTCTGCGATTATTTTTTAACTGGGATTATTGAATATCAAAAACTTATTACGCGAAATCCTATTTTTTTAGAACGGGTTGAGGGAGTAGGCATTGTTGGTGGAGAGGAGGTAATAAATTGGGGTTTATCAGGACCAATGCTTAGGTCTTCCGGAATACAATGGGATCTACGTAAAATTGATAATTATGAGTGTTACGAGGAATTTGATTGGGAAATTCAATGGCAAAAAGAAGGAGATTCATTAGCTCGTTATTTAGTTCGAATTGGTGAAATGATCGAATCCATAAAAATAATTCAACAGGCTTTGGAAGGAATTCCTGGGGGGCCATATGAGAATTTAGAAATACGCTGCTTTAATAGAGAACAGGAACCAGAATGGAATGATTTTGAATATCGATTCATTAGTAAAAAACTTTCTCCGACTTTTGAGTTGCCGAAACAGGAACTTTATGTAAGAGTCGAGGCCCCAAAGGGAGAATTAGGAATTTTTCTAATAGGGGATCAGAATAGTTTTCCTTGGAGATGGAAAATTCGTCCACCGGGTTTTATCAATTTGCAAATTCTTCCGCAATTAGTTAAAAGAATGAAATTGGCTGATATTATGACAATACTAGGTAGCATAGATATCATTATGGGGGAAGTTGATCGTTGAAATGATAATTGATGCAACAGAAATACAAGATATCAATTCTTTTTCCCGATTGGAATATTTAAAAGAATTCTATGGAATTCTATGGATACTTGTCCCTATTTTGATTCTTGTATTGGGAATCATAATAAGTGTACTAGCAATTGTATGGTTAGAAAGAGAAATATCCGCTGGTATACAACAACGTATTGGACCAGAATACGCCGGTCCTTTTGGAGTGCTTCAAGCTCTAGCAGACGGAACAAAACTACTTTTCAAAGAGAATATTATTCCCTCTAGGGGAGATATTCGTTTATTCAGTATTGGGCCATCCATATCAGTTATATCAATTCTAATAAGTTATTCAGTAATTCCTTTTAGCTATAACTTCATTTTATCTGATCTCAATATTGGTGTTTTTTTATGGGTTGCTATTTCTAGTATTGCTCCCATTGGACTTCTTATGTCAGGATATGGCTCAAATAATAAATATTCCTTTTTGGGTGGTCTACGAGCTGCTGCTCAATCAATTAGTTATGAAATACCATTAACTCTATGTGTGTTATCAATATCTCTACGTGCGATTCGTTGAGACATAAATTTTTCAATAGCATTCCCATACTCCCGTCTTTCTTTATAGGATTTTTTAGGAAACTGGAAAGGGGTGGAATAAAATGAATAGATATCTTCATTTTGATTATTCTATTTTGATTATTCTTCGCAAATTGGAGTTGAAGAACGAAATCAGATAGTTATATGAGTGAAATAAAACTGCTTCGATTGAATAGAATTTCTAAATATATTACTATGGATTTTTATAATTAAAAATAGTATGATCATCTGAAATTGCAGTAAAAATACTGAGTCTCATTTTCTATGTATAAGAATTAAGTGAAAAAAAAAAATTATAAGCAGAAGAATCCATTTACCCCAAGATTGGGTGATTAGTCATCCTGTTTTGAAGCGGGATCAAAAGACCAAACTAAATTAAGTTTTCCCTACCATATTGTATTTTTTTTTGTATGAAGTATCATACATGGATTAACATAAATTAAGGGGGTTAATAAAAAAAGGAGTGGATTGTTAGAAACACCAAGATACACAAAGGATTTGTAACGCAGATTTTGTAAATCATCTCAAATAGTATTTACACATAATAGAATAAAGAATACAAATTGGGGCTTTAAGTCGGTAGAAAAAAGAAGGCAGTACTCCCCACAATTCCGATCCAGAGTATGCTCCTATCCACTGAGTAAATAAATAACTATCGGGAACGAAATAATCCTTTAATTTTTTTTAGTTACCCTCTTTCCTTACAAAAAAAAGAAGAAGAAACGGAACGAAAAAATAATAATAAAAAAAGAAAAAGGGGTCCCTTTTTCTTTTTTTATTATTATTTTATTATATCCATATTTATAGAAATAGAATGAATTTCATAATTCAGAAGCTAATGTGTAATTATTTTTCGTAATCAAAAACGATGAGGGGTTATTGAAAAAAAAAAAAATATTTTATTGCATAATTCGGTTATTACTCAACAAATTTAAATTTTTAAGGGATGAGATCAATTCAGAAGTACCTTTTGTATTTTTTATTAAAATAGATTTCTCTTAATTTCATTTCTCTTTATTATTTAAATTCCATTTTTTATTAGAACAGACGGAATTTAATGAGTTTAATTCAGAACCGTCCGATCGATTTGAATCTTATCTATCTTACTTACGGATATATCAATAGATAAATAATCGGTCTAGTACTTAGATTTATTTGAGGCTTTCGAGGAGCCGTATGAGGTGAAAATCTCATGTACGGTTCTGTACTAGAGATGGGGACAGTAATGTTATCACCGACTAGGATTATCTAACAGTTTAAGTACAGTTGATATAGTTGATGCACAATCAAAATATGATTTTTGGGGGTGGAATTTGTGGCGTCAACCTACGGGTTTCGTCATTTTTCTAATTTCTTCCCTCGCAGAATGTGAAAGATTACCTTTCGACTTACCAGAAGCTGAAGAAGAATTAGTGGCGGGTTATCAAACCGAATATTCGGGTATCAAATTCGGTTTATTTTATGTTGCTTCTTATTTAAACTTATTAACTTCTTCATTATTTGTAACAATTCTTTATTTGGGTGGTTCCAATATCTCTATTCCGTACCTATCAGCTTCTGAGTTTTTTGAACTAAATAAAGCATATGGTATTTTTGGAATTACAGTGGATATTTTTATTACACTCGCTAAAACTTATTTGTTCTTGTTTGTGTCTATCACAACAAGATGGACCTTACCTAGGCTAAGAATGGACCAATTGTTAAATCTTGGGTGGAAGTTTCTTTTACCTATTTCTCTCGGCAATCTATTATTAACAACCTCATCTCAACTTTTTTCAATGTAAAAGATTGATCTTCTCTATTCATAATTTGTTTCAAACAAGAGAAAGAAATGAAATAAAAATATTCATAGATATTCACGACATGTTCCTTCTATTAACCGGGTTTATGAATTATGGTCAACAAACAGTCCGAGCCGCAAGATACATTGGTCAAAGTTTCGTGATTACCTTATCCCACGCAAATCGTTTACCCGTAACTATTCAATATCCTTATGAAAAATTAATCACATCGGAACGTTTCCGTGGTCGAATCCATTTTGAATTTGATAAATGCATTGCTTGTGAAGTATGTGTTCGTGTATGTCCTATAGATCTACCCGTTGTTGATTGGAAACTAGAAACTTATATTCGAAAGAAACGATTGCTTAATTACAGTATTGATTTCGGAATTTGTATATTTTGTGGTAACTGTATTGAGTATTGCCCAACAAATTGTTTATCAATGACTGAAGAATATGAACTTTCGACTTATGATCGTCACGAGTTGAATTATAACCAAATTTCTTTAGGACGTTTAGCAACGCCAGTAATGGATGATTATACAATTCGAACAATTCAAATAAAATAAGATTAAGTTAAGATTATTTTTAATTAAATCAAATTCTTATAGAAAATCATTCTATATATATAATATCTAAATAAATATGAAAATAGAATAAAATAAATATAAATTTGAATAATATAAAAACTTATTATTCAAAAATGAATAAATATTTTTTTTTATATATTCTATTCGAAAATATTCTATATTATAGAACTATAATCTATTAAGTATATATACTTAATAGACTATAGTTTTTGGTTTCGTACAGTTTCAATCCACTCTTCCGTATAAAAAGAAAAATGCAATATCATTGATACTCTAACTGTACCTATATTACTTCACATTGCTTAGTATTTGATTGAATTCAATGTTAAGAGAAATTAAATATATACAATTTTTTCCCGGTCGTATCAATAAGGTCATGAAATTTCGATTTATTTATCTCTTATTTTACATATAATGGATTTGCCCCAACCGCTACATGATTTTCTTTTAGTTTTTCTGGGATCGGGTCTTGTATTAGGAAGTCTAGGAGTAGTATTACTTACCAACCCAATTTTTTCTGCTTTTTCATTGGGACTCGTTCTTGTTTGTATATCTTTATTATATATTTTATCAAACTCCCATTTTGTAGCTGCAGCACAGATACTTATTTACGTGGGAGCTATAAACGTTTTAATCATATTTGCTGTGATGTTCATGAATGGTTCAGAATATTACCAAGATTCTCATCTTTGGACCGTTGGGGATGGAATTACTTTGATAGTTTGTACAAGTATTTTTGTTTCACTAATAACTACTATTCCAGATACATCGTGGTACGGGATTATTTGGACTACAAGATCCAATCAGATTATAGAGCAAGATTTGATAAGTACTAGTCAACAAATTGGAATTCATTTATCAACAGATTTTTTTCTTCCATTTGAACTGATTTCAATAATTCTTTTAGCTGCTTTGATAGGTGCAATTGTCGTGGCCCGCCAGTAAGAAATTTTTAGAACTAGCAATAAAAAATCTAAAAAAATTCAATTTTTTTAGATTTTATCACAGTTCTTTCCGTTGAATTCTATGTGAACGTGAAGGGGCGTTTGTGTAAAAAATAAGTTTTTTATTTATTGTCGATATATTCTTTTGTTCCGGACTGGTTTTAGATTCTTTGGTCAATTGAATCCAGCGAATTATTGTTCATATTGAAATGAATGAAAATTGATAGAGTAAGGGGTTGGTCAATGATGTTCGAACATGTACTTGTTTTGAGTGCTTTTTTATTTTCTATCGGTATCTGTGGATTGATCACGAGCAGAAATATGGTTAGAGCCCTTATGTGTCTTGAACTTATACTGAATGCAGTGAATATCAATCTCGTAACCTTTTCCGATTTTTTTGATAGTCGCCAATTAAAAGGAAATATTTTTTCTATTTTTGTAATAGCTATTGCAGCCGCTGAAGCAGCTATTGGACCAGCTATTGTTTCTTCAATTTATCGGAACAGAAAATCAACTCGTATCAATCAATCGAATTTGTTGAATAAATAGTATTAATCATAATGAATCATGATTAAGGGAATTTAAAATAGTGAGAATAGTGTAAGATTCATCAATTTAAATTAGCATGTATACTACACAACTTATGATCATGTTTGCAAAAATAGAATAAATCAAAGTATATTGGTCCTCTTCTCTTATTATGAATTAATTTATGAATTGATCTAGAAGTCGATTTAGCAAAATTAGGGTAAATCATTGATTCATCTGGTGTCTAAATATATGATCCATTTACGAGTTTACTAGATAGAAAATTTTTAATTTTTGATAAAAATTACTATATATCTAATGTCACACTCAGTAAAGATTTATAATACATGTATAGGATGTACTCAATGTGTCCGAGCCTGCCCCACAGATGTATTAGAAATGATACCTTGGGACGGATGTAAAGCTAAGCAAATAGCTTCTGCCCCAAGAACGGAGGACTGTGTGGGTTGTAAGAGGTGTGAATCCGCCTGTCCGACAGATTTTTTAAGTGTTAGAGTTTATTTATGGCATGAAACAACACGAAGCATGGGCCTAGCTTATTGATACGTTTCAAAAAAAATCACACAAATACGTTTTTTTACTGGCAAAAACCCGCGCTCAAAAGAGAATATTTTTTTCTATTTTGAACACGGGTTTTTCTGGCCCAAATGTATCTTATTTTTATCACGAATTATTTTCCTTGGTTAACAATAGTTGTAATTTTGCCAATAGCAGGGGGTTCCTTAATTTTCTTATTTCCACAAAGAGGAAATAAGGTAATTAGGTGGTATACTATTGGTATATGCTTAATAGATCTGCTTCTAACAAACTACGCATTTTGTTATCATTTCCAACTGGATGATCCATTAACCCAACTGACCGAGAATTATAAATGGATCAATTTTTTTGACTTTTACTGGAGATTAGGAGTAGATGGACTCTCTATAGGACCTATTTTATTGACTGGATTTATCACCACTTTAGCTACTTTAGCGGCCCAGCCAGTTACTCGAGAATCTCGATTATTCCATTTCCTGATGTTAGCAATGTATAGCGGTCAAATAGGACCATTTTCTTCTCGAGACATTTTACTTTTTTTCATCATGTGGGAATTAGAATTAATTCCCGTTTATCTACTTTTATCTATGTGGGGGGGTAAGAAACGTTTGTATTCGGCTACAAAGTTTCTTTTATACACTGCGGTAAGTTCTGTCTTTTTATTAATAGGAATTCTAGGTATGGGTTTATATGGTTCTAATGAGCCAACATTTAATTTTGAAACATTAACTCATCAATCATATCCACTGGCGCTGGAAATATTATTCTATATGGGATTTCTTATTGCTTTTGCTGTCAAATCACCGATTATACCCTTACATACATGGTTACCAGACACCCACGGAGAGGCACATTACAGCACTTGTATGCTTTTAGCCGGAATTTTATTAAAAATGGGAGCGTATGGATTGGTTCGAATTAATATGGAATTATTACCCCACGCTCATTATATATTTTGCCCCTGGTTAATGATATTAGGTTCAATTCAAATAATTTATGCAGCTTCAACATCTCTTGGTCAACGTAATTTAAAAAAAAGGATAGCCTATTCCTCGGTATCTCATATGGGTTTCCTAATTATAGGAATTGCTTCTATAAGTGATACGGGGCTTAACGGGGTCATTTTACAAATAATCTCTCATGGATTTATTGGCGCTGCGCTTTTTTTCTTGGCGGGAGCCAGTTATGATAGACTACGTCTTCTTTATCTCGACGAAATGGGAGGGATGGCTATCCCAATGCCAAAAATCTTCACGATTTTCAGTATATTATCGATGGCTTCTCTTGCAGTGCCGGGCATGAGTGGTTTTGTTGCAGAATTGATAGTTTTTTTTGGAATAATTACCAGCAAGAAATATCTTTTAATGACAAAAATACTAATTACTTTTATAACAGCAATTGGAATGATATTAACTCCTATTTATTCATTATCTATCTTACGGCAGATGTTTTATGGATATAAGCTTTTTAATACACCAAACTCTTATTTTTTTGATTCTGGTCCGCGAGAATTATTTATTTCCATTTCTATACTTATACCCGTAATAGGTATTGGTATTTATCCGGATTTCATTTTCTCTTTCTCGGTTGACAAGGTTGAGGGTATTCTATCTAATTTTTTATAGATAGTTTTCGTGAATAAATGAATAAAACCAAACAATCAAAAACTGAAATACACCGATAAACTCAATGTACAATAAAAAGGTATTTTTCCGTCGCTTAATTTAACAAAAATGAATTCGAATCGAATAGGTTTGTTGTTTGTGAGAACCCCTTGAATCACTCTATTACTTGATTTAAAGGGTTCTCGACAATTTATTTATCGGAAATTTTCTTAGAATACCCTTTAAATATCTATATTTGTATTTGTCAGATCTTTTACCCTCTTAAATCAACTAGATGTAAATGACCCATAACTATGTAGTCCTAGTCCTAATAGATTGATCCCAAAATAACATACCCAAATTATAAAAAAGCCTATAGAAGCTACTATGGAAGAATTTACACCTTCCCATTTTTTATTTTTTCTAGTATGTAAATAAATTGCGAATATGGCCCAGGTAATAAACGCCCAAGTTTCCTTTGGATCCCAATTCCAGTATGACCCCCACGCCTCATTAGCCCATACAGCTCCTGAAAGAATACCTATCGTTAAAAAGAGAAAACCTAAACTAATAGTACGATAACCCCAACGATCCAATTGTTGAATAAATTGAGATCTGTAATAATTTCCAGAAAAAGAAAATGATTCATTTGAAAAATAAAAACGAGTGGTAAAAGCGACAATTTGTATGATTTCTCTAAATGTAATGACTAAAATAGCTATTGATAATAAAGATCCGAATAAAAGAGCTGCATAACCGAATATCATCATACTTACGTGCATCATTAACCAATGGGATTTTAGGGCGGGTACTAATATTGTGGATTGATGGATTTCAGTTAAAAGACCCGAAGTAGCAAAGACTTGGGTAAAAGTAACACTTGGTGCAATTATTGTACTTAAATAATTTTTATGATTTTTCAAACACAAAACCATATGAAAAATCGAAAAACCCCATGATAGAAAGATTAATGATTCATATAAATTACTAAATGGTAAATGGCCCGAAAAAACCCAACGAGTAACTAACAATCCCGTTATACAGAAAAAAGTTATTATCGTACCTTTTTTGGACGAATCATAGAATTCTATGATTTCGTTGAAAAATAAGGTTATCAAATGAATTGAAATTAGAATTGATACGATCGAAAACGATATATGAGTTAATATATGTTCTAAAGTTGAAAATATCATAAAAAAAAAAATGAAAAAAAAAGGGGGGGGTGTTTGAAGAATAGGAATTGAAAAAATAGAAATCGGGAATTGAATTAATTATAGGACTTATTCTTTTATAAAAAAAAGATGCCATGCCGCTACTCGGATTCGAACCGAGATGCTATAGCACTGCTTCCTAAGAGCAGCGTGTCTACCAATTTCACCATAGCGGCTTACTAGAAATAATAATAACCTATTTTTAGTCAATAGTCGAGATTGAAAGAATTAATTCAATCAAATGCAATATTTGTTTACCAAACATTAAAGAGTTTAGTTATAATTAGAATTTTCTTATTTTGCTAATATTAACGATGATAAAAATATGAAGTTATACTTATTATATTCTATATGGAATCTATATTCTACAAGTTTTAACATTTAAAACGAAGAGTGGGTGGATTTTTAGTACTTTATACTTGACTCCAATCGGAACTAAATAAAATAGTTCCGACTTCAAGCCAGGATCAAGAAAAAGTTTTTTGGTAGCTTTTAATGATTCGTTTTTTAGTTGTTTAAAATTTAATTTTCCGAATATAAAGAAATACATTTCTATTTTTTCAATGAAAGAAAGATAGTGAATTTAGTCAATAACATAAAAAATTTATATAGCAAAAATTTGAAACTACATTCAAACAAAGTATTTTTGTATTTATTTACAATATAATATAAATAAAGATAGAGAACAGTCTTCTAAAAAATATAGAATGCTATTAGAATATAAAGAAATAAGATATATTCTTTATAGAAAAGAATCTGAACTAGCTGGATTCAGATTCTTTTCTATAAAGAAAGTTTTTTTTATTAGAAAAAAAACTTTTTGAGTTCCCTGTAATAATCGATTGCGATAATGAAAAAGCTTTTAATGCTGTCCAATATCCCCTCCTTTTCCAAAAAGCATTGTGAATGATTCGTTTTGATATAGAGGTGCGCTTTTTTGGAACGGCCATCCAACCCGAACCCCCTTCCTATCTCAAGTTTGACTTGAGATAGTATACCCCAGTTCAAAAATGTTTAGCCAACATAGATATCTTTTTGTTGTACTTGTAATAGAAAATAAGAAATTTGTTAAAATAGCTCAAAAAATGAACTAACGTTTAGGAATAATAAAAAAATTCTTATTTTATTGGGTCATATCATATGAATTGTTTCTTATTCATATCAAAATAAACGAATCTTCTTAGTTTTGGTGCAATTATTTATACCTACTCTAAAAAAAATAAGAATTGAATTAATTTTATTAATCAATAATTAATAATAAATATTACTAAAAACAAAAAAGTTTATTTTTACTAATACTAAAAATTTCATTTTTGTTTTTGGCCCATTTTTACGTTGTACTTTAGATGGAAGTATTGTACAAAGATTAAGAATAAGTAAAAATATATAATTTTTTTAATATTTTTACTTTTTTTATTAACCGAACCCCTTTACAGACAAAACAAAAAAGAGAAAACAAAATCGGAGAATAAGAAACAAAACTCATTAAGAATCAAAATCTTTTTTCTTTTTTTTTTATGGAATATATACATCAATCATCATGGATCATCCCTTTTATTCCACTTCCAACCCCTATGTTAATAGGAGTGGGACTTCTATTTTTTCCCGCAGCAACAAAAAATCTTCGCCGTATGTGGGCCTTTCCTAGTATTTTATTGTTAACTATAGTTATGATTTTTTCAGTCGATCTATCTATTCACCAAATCCATAACAGTTCTATCTATCAATATGTATGGTCTTGGACTATAAATACTGATCTTTCTTTAGAGTTTGGCTACTTGATCGATTCACTTACTTCTATTATGTCAATATTAATAACTACTGTAGGTATTCTAGTTTTTATTTACAGTGATAATTATATGTTTCACGATCAGGGATATTTGAGATTTTTTACTTATATGAGTTTTTTTAATACTTCCATGTTGGGATTAGTTACTAGTTCTAATTTGATACAAATTTATATTTTTTGGGAATTAGTTGGAATGTGTTCGTATCTATTAATAGGTTTTTGGTTCACACGTCCTATTGCGGCAAATGCTTGTCAAAAAGCGTTTGTAACTAATCGTGTAGGGGATTTTGGTTTATTATTAGGAATTTTAGGTCTCTATTGGATAACGGGTAGTTTGGAATTTCGGGATTTGTTTCCAATATTCAACAGTTTAATTTATAATAATGAGGTGAATCTTTTTTTTGTTACTTTGTGCGCTTTCTTCTTATTTTGCGGTTCAGTTTCTAAATCTGCCCAATTCCCCCTTCATGTATGGTTACCGGATGCTATGGAAGGGCCTACTCCAATTTCGGCTCTTATACACGCTGCT